TTTTTCATAACATTTTCTATTAGAAATGAATTTTCCAGCATTTGACTCCGTACCACTGAAGGATTTCGCCGTACACTGGAAAAATAACCCAAAAAGTAGAATGAATGCTCGGATAATTGGTTTATATGGATCCGTCCTGGTTGAGACCAAACATAAAAATGACATTGCCATAAATTGATAAGATAGTATTTCCATTTATTCATCACAAGAGGGGTATTCTTTGAAGCCAGAATGGATTCTCCTTTATATCGAGCATAATGAATGAAAGGGTCCTTGAAAAACCATAAGATAGACAGAAAATCCTTAGTAAAGACTTTTACAAGATATTCCATTTTTCCATAGAAATAGATTCGCTCAAAAAGGACTACCGAAGATTTTAATTGTAAATGAGAAGATTTGTTACGGAGAAAAAGGAAGATAGATTCGTATTCACATAGATAAAAATTATATAGGAACAAGAAGAATCTTGGATTCCTGTTTGAAAAAGTAGAAATCGATTTTTTTGAAGTAATAAGAATGTTCCAATTACAATACTCGTGAAGAAAGAGCTTTAATAAATGAAAAGAAGAGGCATCTTTCACCCAGTAACGAAGGGTTTGAACCAAAATTTCCAGATGGATAGGGTAAGGTATTCGTATATCTGACACATAATTTAAATATGGAAATTTATCCTCAAAAAAAGGAAATATTGAATGAATTGATTGTAAATTATAAGATTTTACGATTTTTTTCTCCTCTAAGAAAGAGATTAATCGTAGGGAAAATGGAATTTCCAGAATGACGGCAAACCCCTCTGATATTATTTGAGAATATAAATTCTTGTTGTACCCACAAAATTTATTTTTGTTAGAATCATTAACAGAAATAATCAAATGATTCTGTTGAGGCATTCGAGTAATTAAACGTTTTACAATTAGTAAACTAGATTTATTGTCAGAACCTATATTTTCCATCAAAATGGAGCTATTTAAACCATGATCATAAGCAAGTGCATAAATATATTCCCGAAAGATAAGTGGGTATAGGAGGTCATATTGCTGAAACCTATTTCGTTCTAAATATACTTGAAATTCCTCCATTTTTTAAAATTCAATTTGAGACAGGGATAGGGGATTTATTGGGTTCTCAAATGATACATAGTGCGATACAGTCAAAACAGGGTATTCTATTCTAGTAAAAAAATGAAAAACGAATAGATACCTCGAAAACAAGTAAAACTCATCAACGGACTCTCTCTCCTCGTTTTTTTCGATCTAATTGTTTTATGTTCATTCTAGAATAACAATAGAGTTCGAAATCCTTTATTTTCTCAACCCAATCGCTCTTTTGATTTTGGAAAAAAATATCTTTATCAATATACTCTTTCTTCTACACATTCAGCGACACCCCATAATGGAGACATAGTTAATAGTTAGGACTCATAAAAAAAATAAAAAATCCATTCTCTTTTTTTTATAGAAAAAGCTTTTCCCACATCAAGCACTAATCTATTTTTAACGTAAAATTAGATCGGGTAATCATTCAAATTAAAAAATGAAAGCTCGTTGCTTTTTGTTTGCCTATAATTGGAGCCGCCAGGCTCTATCCATTTATTAATTCAACCCAACTTTGATTTTTTGTTCCGAGCCAAGAATTCAAACAAAGGTTTGGATCGGATCCAATAAGAATGAAATATTCTTCGAATTCTCCATTGATACGACATGCTACTTTTTCCATTCATTCCTTTCTGGATCAGTCGTCGTCTTACAAACTCTATTGCTGGTATGAACGAATCCATTGCTTCGTAAAAATGTGTAAAAAATCGAGTCGCACTTAAAAGCCGAGTACTCTACCATTGAGTTAGCAACCCAAATGAAACTAATATAAAAAAAACTAAAAAAATCGAATGTGTAGATACAATAACAATCAAAAAAAAAGATGTTATTCTATAATAAAAAAATCCTATGGATATGGAACGGAAATAAAAAGATCCGTTTATTCACGATCGGATTATATTTGTTTGATATACTGTTGTCAATATTAATGTTGAGAAAAAACTACAATGGAGAAAACAAAAGAATTATAAACTTTTCAATAGTACCTAACAATTTAATAAATGTCAATTGAAATTCTATTTTCTTTTTTTTTTAATAAATTTTATTTAATTAATGTTAATAATAACAAAGTTCGTTTGTAAATTCTAATAAAAAAATTCGAATACGAAAATGTATTATAATACTAATATAATACTAATATAATACTAATAATATAATACTAATAATAATAAAATAAAAAACAAACAATTATGTTGAATTGGCACTACAAAACTAATCGACATAGATCTAAAGGGTGTATGCGAAAATTAAGGAAAAAAAGAAAAGGGTAGAGATCCGATTTATTCAATCAAATTAATATGAATTAATAATTGAATCAATACAATCGAAATATGGACTAAGCAATTAACCTAACTCCCTTTTTTTTTTCTTCAGAGAATTCCAATGAAAACCACCTCATTGAGAGTAATATATTCTATGTATAAAACCAATTACTTCATTTATTGATTTTGCTCTTTTTTCTATCCGTTTTATATTCATTTTTTATATTAATTTATAAAAATAAAAATAGATTTTTGTGGTTATAGAAAACAGCATTCTTATAGTATAGCAAATAATAAAAGAAAAAAATGAGGTATGAATGGATAGCGGGGGGATAAGAGAGATAAAGGATTATATAAATATATATACAAGTTATCCACACCCTCTTTTGTTTCTTATTTCATTAATTGAATTTCGTTTGTTGATTAGGGCAAAGTTCGATAAAAACACCCGCCCTTTTTGAAATATCCTGAACAGTTCCTGTAGGTTGAGCGCCCTTTTCAAGGAAATCGAGAATAACAGGAATATTTAAATAGGTTTGATTCTTTATCGGATCATAAAAACCCACTTTCCGAAGATCTCTTCCCTCTCGTCGGGATCGAATATCAATTGCAACAATTCGATAAACGGCTCATTGGGATAGATGTATGGAGATGAACAAAACACCCCCCCCCTAGAAACGTATAAGAAGTTTTCTCCTCGTACGGCTCGAGAAAATTAGATGATGCCTATGGGATATAATATTATTATGAATTTGGATGTCAAATAGATCCATAAAATCAGAAAATCAATTCGATTATGATTTATAAGTACTTTTTTTTTTCTTATTCTTTTTCTTTCCCGAAAAAAAATCACTTGTATTCACAAACTCATAACTCAAGTTGGATAACTCTCAAATAACTCAAAACCTTTAAGTATTTCATTTATTGAGCGGTCTCTATCCCGTTTTTTGTCTATCTTCTTTAGAATCTATTTTTTTTTTTTTTTATTCTTCATTCTGATAGAGTTGTTGAGACAATTAAAAAAGGTATTTACTTGTTCCAGGATCCCTTAGATTTTCCTTGAATCGTTGGGTTTAGACATTACTTCGGGGATTTTTAATCGTTTCAAAAATGGCAGCAACATACCCTTCTTTTTTCTTTCTATCAAAGAATCATAGAAATGGATAATGGATTCCCGCAGATACACTTTTGACCGAAATCATTTTACCAATTCCAACAAATTTTACTTTTTATTTTGTTTGAAACTTGCTCGAATTGGATCCTTTCGATTTCTATATATATAGATAGATAATATATTTACGAAGTTGTTCAAATTTATTAATTTTCACTAACCCTAGATACTTACTCCTGAAAAATGAATCAACTCGAGCTCCATCATATACTATTACTATTTACATCATCAACCCCCCAAAAAAAAACGAGTTCGAATGGAACAGAACAAACGATGTCGAGCCAAGAGCACCTTCATTTCTATATACAAATTTCTATATAATATAAAAATAGTGGATTAAGAATCCACAGCTAATTGAATCATGTCTTTCAAGTCGCACGTTGCTTTCTACCACATCGTTTCAAACGAAGTTTTACCATAACATTTCTCTGGTTTGGAGCCAGTATGTAATTATGAAATCATGAATAGTCGTTGATTCAGTCGATACATAGTAATCTGTACGTTTTCTGAATGGGTAATTTCTAAAGAATAAAGAAGTCTCATCAAAAATTCAAATTAAATCGATATTTTATTCTAGGAATGGAATTTCTATTTTTTTTTTTTTTTTTTAACATTATTTTTAACATATACATATAAAATATTCTATTTAATAACATGAATACAAATAAAAAAGTTTAAGTTTAAATAAGTTCTTTTTGAATATACATCTTAAAAGTAACTCAATTTAGACACGGATCATTAAAAATAATGAAAAAAGAATCACACTTTAGCCAATATTATAGATTATAGATTGTTAAACCGAAAGTTTCTCAAAAAAGAGCATTCTTTATTCTATTTATTCTAATAGAATATTTGTATAGAATATTTGTACTCTCATATGATATCTAGATATCTATATCTATATAGATATAGATAAATCATGCATGGATATGCTCTGGGACGGAAGGATTCGAACCTCCGAATAGCGGGACCAAAACCCGTTGCCTTACCGCTTGGCCACGCCCCATTTAAAATTTCTATTCGACACTAATAAACACTAATATTAGTCTAATATTAATATTGGTTGTTCGTCAATTCCAGTTCAAATATAGAAATATCTATATCGATAGAATGTTGCGAGGCTTTTGATATGGGTAGATATAGAATTAAACGGAAATTCTTGATCATTACATAGAATGCAATTAAGATATTGTATGAAAGTATGATTTCTTATATTCTATCTTAAAGAACAAAATGTTTGCTATGCTTATGCTTAATATCTTTAGTTTGGTCTGTATTTGTATTAACTCTGCCCTTTATTTAAGTAGTTTTTTATTCGCGAAATTACCGGAAGCCTACGCTTTTTTGAATCCAATTGTAGATATTATGCCAGTAATACCTGTACTCTTTTTTCTCTTAGCTTTTGTTTGGCAAGCTGCTGTAAGTTTTCGATAAGATCTTTCATTTTTATACTATCTTAGACTCTTAGAAAAATTCAGAATTTATTCGAAAAAAAAATTCTAACATTCTAACAATTGATAAGATCAGATAAGTATTACAGTATGAATCTTCAATTCAAATATTGAAATTTTTTTATACCCCAAAAAAAGCTGGACCATCTCATTTCATCATTCTTACCCCCTTTCCATTGAAAATGAAAAAAAAAATTCGATTTGAATCCCCCACCAATATCTAATTGTGGGTATGAAAATTTTTATAATAAAGGACTCGGCTCTTATTACAAATAAATTTATGAAAATTCCTTTCTATTATATTTCTCGAAACCACATCATTTCTTAGTGTCAAAAGAAACATAATGTATAGTATAGGAAAATCTATTCTCTTTTTTTTTTTTAATTGATCTTGGAGATTGTGTAATGCTTACTTTAAAACTATTTGTTTACACAGTAGTGATATTCTTTGTTTCTCTTTTCATCTTCGGATTCCTATCTAACGATCCGGGACGTAATCCGGGACGTGAAGAATAAAAAATAAATTTTTTTTTGTTCTCCTTTCATGATTTTGAAATATTTCTTAGAATTTTATCTATTTTACATCTTTATATTTAATAATATAATATTTAATAAAAATCAATTTCATATTTTTTCTAGTGAATAATAAAAAAATCAAACAAACAAAGAAAATCGATAAATTCAAGAGCTAAAGAAAATACCAAATCATCGACGGAAACGGAAAGAGAGGGATTCGAACCCTCGGTACGAAAATTTCGTACAACGGATTAGCAATCCGACGCTTTAGTCCACTCAGCCATCTCTCCCAAATTGAAAAAAGAGAATTCCTATGTTACATTATACAAACAAAAAAGAGAGATTGAAAAAGCTCCTCCTTTTTTTCTATCTTATCTCTCTTTGACTTATTCTTCTATTTTTATTTTTTAGTTTTTCTATTTATTCTATATTCTATATTAGGATATCAAATTCTATTTTTAAATTCTATTTAAGATATCAAAAATATTATAGAAATATATAAAATAGAAATAAATATAGAAATATAGAATAATAAATAGAATAAATATTGTATAAAATAAAATAGAATATAATTCTAATAAATAATAAAAAATACCCTTTTTGTTTGTGCGAAGGGGTCGTGTTTTTTTTTCTACAGCCCGGCCAGATCGGTACCTAGCCGGGCTTTTTTTTGTTCTCATGAATCCCGTGAATCAAATTTATTTGATCTGAAAAAATACTTGTTATTGAAACAAGATCAAACAAAAGAAAAACTTTTTTATTCCTATGAGATAGAACTAAAATGATAGAAGATCAAAATGCCATTTCTTTTTATTCTTTATTTTCTTTATTTTTTCCAGCAAAATACCCGTACCTAAAAATGTAAAAAAAAGCAAATACGAATAAAAAAAGAAAAGAATGGAGATTCTTTCACAATGCATTTTATTTTGATGTTATGACTAAAATCATTTTGTCAAGATGTATTTGTCAAAGCACCTTCAGCAAAACAAAAAGGGGAGTCCTTTTTTGGATTCCGACTGATTCTCCTGTTCGACAAAAGATCCGTTTATATACAATAATTGCATTGTAGCGGGTATAGTTTAGTGGTAAAAGTGTGATTCGTTCTATTGACCCCTTAATAGTTAAGGGGTCCCTCGTTTAATTTATATTCCGATCACAAACTTATTTCTTAAAAGGATTTAATCCTTTCCCTCTCAACGAACGATTCGAGGAAGAATATACATTATCGTAATTTGTATCCAAGAAGAATCAATTCGAAATTTAAAAATGGAATTATGAAATTACGAAACATAAGTTTTTTGAATTGGATCACAATACTCACAATTTTTTGAGTATGAGCAAGGGATCCATGGATAAAGATATAGAAAGTTTATTTCTAATCGTAACTAAATCTTCAATTTTTTTATTTGTATATGAGAAATTGAAGCAAACTAGCTATTAAACGATTCCTTTAGTTTACTATAGACATCGACATATAATATTAATATGTATTTTAGCTCGGTGGAAAAAAATGCTTTTCCTAAGGATTCTTTCAAATAGAAAAGAAATAGCGAACGAAGTAAGTAGAAAAAAATTGTTCTAATTTTTCCTCCTTTTCTATAGGGATCATCTAAAAAGCGATATGTTTTGAATGCATTCAGAACGAAAGGCTGACATAGATGTTATGGGTAGAATTCATTTCATTTTGTTCACATCTTCTCCATTTTGTTAAATTTATCTATCTCTCTCTATCTTGCATAAAGGAGCCGAATAAAACCAAAGTTTCACGTTCGGTTTTGAATTAGAGACGTTAAAAATGATGAATCAACGTCGACTATAACCCTTAGCCTTCCAAGCTAACGATGCGGGTTCGATTCCCGCTACCCGCTTATATTCTATCAGCAGATATTGGAATCTATATAATTTATTATATATTAATATATATTAATATATAAATAGGAATATATAACTAATTCATTTAGTTATTTAAATAAAAACGAAAATAGACTAGAATTTTTTTTTATTTA